ATTAACCTCTCATTTTTTGATTGACCTCCCGCGGACTCAAAAAAGGAGGAGGTCAATTTAGGTTGCTGTTCAAGTTAGTGAAGTTATTTCACTCAAATTGGACCTAAGAAGAATAGAATCGCGCTCTGTAGGATTTGAACCCACGACATCGGGTTTTGGAGACCCACGTTCTACCGAACTGAACTAAGAGCGCTTTCTTATCACCATGGATAAGACCGCAAAGAAAAGGATTTTTTTTTACCTCTTTTTGTACCTCCCAGACCGTGTATATATATATATAATATATAACCGGAAAGCTATGGTATGTCTAAATTTAATCGATCTCAACGGACCTTTCGTTACTGCCCATACGAGAAAGAATAGGTAGGGATGACAGGATTTGAACCTGTGACATTTTGTACCCAAAACAAACGCGCTACCAAACTGCGCTACATCCCTTTCAATTGGTATACAGTGTCAGTGTATAAAATCTCTGTCTTGTTTTCCACATCATTATTTCCTCATTGAGATACAATCTATCTTGCCATTTCTTCTTTTTGGTCTCATAGAACACATAGAACCTATAACATTTTATAAAGAGAAAGAATTAGATACATATTAATACTAAAAGAATTCGATTCTATAAGATAGATACGAAATAGATAGATATGAAACCTCACGTATAAATAAATGAATACTTATCAGTAATACAGAATACTTATCAGTAATACAATACTCAGCCCTTTTTCGTTTTAAGGAAAGAGAAATCTTAGTGTTATTGACATTGCCTAGGTCCTTTTCCGTTTTTGTTAGGGATTCCGCGTACAACTAAAATACAAGCAATCCTTAACGACCTATGCATCTGATCATATATGTATTCCAATTAAAGAAGGAGAATTTTCAATGCGCGATCTAAAAACATATCTCTCCGCGGCCCCTGTGCTAAGTACTCTATGGTTCGGGTCTTTAGCAGGTCTATTGATAGAGATCAATCGTTTCTTCCCAGATGCGTTGACATTCCCCTTTTTTCATTCTAGTTATTGACATGGGAAGGGATGAAGAAGATTAGCGATACAATAAATTATCTGGGACTAATACCTCTTCCTCTCTCTCTTTCTTTGTTTTCTTATTTTTCCATTTTTGAGGATAAAGAAAGGAGGACAGAAAAAGAATCAAAGTGGATTCAACCTCGGCGAAACTTGCGATTAGGCTCAAATTCATAGAGGGAGTACGGAAATAGAAATTAATGGGTCTAGGGTAAAAAAATCATACAAGATACTTAAATGAAATACTCTATTGGGATTCGAAATAATTGAGAGTTAAAAATCATTGTATTACTTTTGAATATTACGCTCGAAATCGTTCCTAATCAGATGTCGGGTTAGCCACTTCTATTTTTTTCCTTTTTTTTCTTCGTTTCGGATTGAAAATAGAAGAGTTGAGTGAATCCAAAATGCACAGGAGGTTCATGGCCAAGGGTAAAGATGTAAGAGTCAGAGTTATTTTGGAATGTACCAGTTGTGTGCGAAACAATGTTACTAAGGAATCGCCGGGCATTTCCAGATATATTACTCAAAAGAATCGACACAATACACCTAGTCGATTGGAATTGAGAAAATTCTGCCCCTATTGTTACAAGCATACAATTCATGGGGAAATAAAGAAATAGATTGAACAGAACTGCTACCTTTCCCAGTAACGAGAGCAAATTACATATAATATATATAAACAAATCAAATCCTATTTCGGTCGTATCCCAAATTCGAATTCAGAAATAGGATTTTAGAGAGAAGGACTCAATACCATGGATAAATCCAAGCAACCCTTTCTGAAATCCAAGAAACCCGTTCTGAAATCTAAGCGACCCTTTCTGAAATCCAAGAAACCCTTTCGAAAATCGAAATCCAAGCAATCGTTTCGTAGGCGTTTGCCCACAATTGGATCAGGGGATCGAATTGATTATAGAAACATGAGTTTAATTAGTCGATTTATTAGTGACGACGGAAAAATATTATCGAGACGAGTGAATCGATTGACCTTGAAACAACAACGATTAATTACGCTTGCTATAAAACAAGCTCGTATTTTAGCTTTGTTACCTTTTCTTTATTTTAAGAAAAACGAGAAACCATTTGAAAAAACAAAACCCAAGTCAACCCCTAGGGATAAAAATAAAAAAGGTCCTAAAACCAGAAAAAAAATAGGCCTACGTCCACAATGGAAGAAAAGGAATCAAAATTCCAATCTTTAACCCAACTAGGGTGGATGTTTTGTTCGAAAAATAAGAGAACCCAAGGATTGTCACGTCGGAAGAAACCAAAAAGAATCCGAATCGGGGAAGAAAAAGAAGAAATATTTCATTTTTTTTAGTGACTCGTGCTCGTTCATTTTAACTACCTTATCCTATTCATTTATACTTCTATACTTCACCTTCCCGGAGTTCATTCTCCGGGGAACTTCGTTTAAACCCTTCGCTGCAAAATGAATCCTGCAAAATTCATCATCTCATTAGAAATCAAATTCATGATCTCATTAGAAATCATGGAAAGACAATTTCGATTTGCTATAGCGAGTTGCGATAGTATTTTTCGATTAAGAAGCAAGTGCTTCTTGTGGAGATTGTGTATAAATACACTATAACTCTGGAATACCTTAATCTCACGAATTACGGCATTTATACGAGTGATCCACAAACGGCGAAAATCTCTCTTTTTCCTGCTTCTATCCCGATGAGCAGAACCCAAAGCTCTCGTTTTCTGTTGAGTCATAGCTCGAGTAAGTCTTGAATGGGCCCCTTGATAAGTTGATGAAAATAGACGCATTTTTGTTCTACGTCTCCGAGCTATATATCCTCGTCTAATTCTGGTCATTGAATCCACTGAAACTTTGATGAATAACTAATTGATTTCTTTTCTTTCAGTCATTCTTTTATCCCCTCCCGGTCTATTAATAACAAAACGGATTCTTCCGATGTATAAAAAAAAATTCCAATGGCTTTTGCTACGATAACCTTCCCAACCACGATTTTTTCCAGGCATTTCACCTCGAAATAAAAAATTAGATTGATCAAAAAAAAGTAAATTTTAGTAATAAATATAAATGAATAAAAAATAGTGGGTTCCATCGTTTCTATGGTTACTTTGTAAACGGTGAGGTCCTTTCTATACACCGGAGCCCCTTCCTTATTTAGTAACTTGTATAGTTCACACTCTTTGGCTCTACCCATGAATTATCCAGTAATAGGTCTTTTCACAATAAGATCTACCTATACAGTAACGGCATTTAATTATGAAGGTTGGTTAGGTAGCTGACCCTGTGAGTCCGTTCTTGCAAGAGTAGGAGCAGCATTTTTATGCTTCTTAAATAAGATTTTCCCCGCTTAATGGATAACCATTTGCTACCAATGGGGAATTGCTTCTCATCTCCAATTGAGGTGATCGGATTTATACCAATGGAAACCATAAATTTCATACACAATAAAGGTCTTTTTTTTTAGACAGTGAGTAGAGTTCTTCCACTCTATCTTATTCATTGGTTTTATCCTATTCATTGGTACTGATCTTTGATACTGTAAAAATTGTCTCCTTTCTTTTGGTTCAGTTCATGATCTGAACGAGTCGCACATACACCCTAGTACATGTTCCTCGACGCTGAGGACATCCCCGAAGAGCGCGGGCTTTTTTGACATTTTTGATTGGCTGTCTTGTGTTTCTAATAAGTTGTTTAATAGTTGGCATGCTGAATTATATACAGAATGGGCTGGTTTAGATCGATCCTAACCGGATGATTCTAAAATCATGATATACCTTTATTTCATAATGATATAACATCCATCGGGCTTCCTTTATTTCGCACGACTTGGCGAAGGAAAAAAGGTAAGGTAACGGAGGGGTTAGAGGTGTACGTGTTTGGAGCTTCGAACCGATTTCACAAATCGATATTATGATCAAGTGCAGGTCTTGAAATNNNAAATGAGTCAAGTCCTATAAAATCAACAATTCCATGAATTTGGGCTTCTTCTGGTGACATGAAAGAATCCTTGAGCATGTCCACATATAGAACATGCAAGGATTTTCCTGTTGTTTGTTTATAAATGTTTAGGACATTCTTGTATATACTTTTAAATTCATCCCCCTCGATGTACAACACCCCTAGTTCGGGCCCAATATAAGAACTCGCAGGTTGGTGTATCATTACCCTAATGATATGATATATATAACATCTGATTCCTCTATTTCGCACGATTTGGCGAAGTAAAGAGGTACGAGAATGGATGGATTATAAGAACAAAAACAAAGAGAGAGAGTTGAACAACCGTACAGGCATCGTTTGCGCATTGCATACGGCTCTACGATGGAATTCGGTTTTTTCATTTCACTTCCACTGAATAAAGAAAGAAAAAAATAGGATTTCTAAGACCCGAGGATTGTTCAATGATCTAGTTACCACCCTTCCCTTCGAGTCAAGAGAATTTCAAAATATTAAGAATTAATACTAGGATAGTACTATGATGGCTCCGGTGCTTTATCTATTTTTCTCGTTTGCGATTCGGCAATCCCAAAGTTTATTTTTAATTTAATTAACTAAGGAAAAATGATCGTATTTTTTCATTTTCAAAATCTCTCATACACTAAATAGTGGAAAGGGACTTAGGGTCTGAAAACAAAAAAGTTTGTGACGCGGAAATGGATCCCCGATAGATAAGATCCAATCTGAAATGTTTTTTGTTTCATACCACTCTCTCGATACAGAATCTCATCGTATGAAAAAACAATAATTGCGCCTTGCAAGCTCGAAATGCCATGCTATTATTACTTAGTATTTGATTCATATTCCATATAGCGAAGGCATAGTCTTCTTTTTTCTCTCAAATAAGAAATCAAAATGCATTGGCACGACTTGAACCGTGAGGGTATGCTATACGTTCGCACATTTCTCCACCGCTCACGACCAAGGATCCTATTGAATAGGCCGACCCTATGCCTAGTGTATAGACATGGGGTGGCACATATCGCATCATATCAAAGAGACCCATTCCGCATATTGCCCATCCGCCTATACAGTGTATAAACAGAAAATGATTCCGGGTCTTATCCTCTCTACTGAGAAATACCAGTAGACCCACAAGGGTATTCGTGATCTCGAAATCAAGTTTTTGGCATAAAAAAAGGGATCTTTCTCGATGAAGTCGATTGATTTGGACAAAATTGTATCCCTTAGAAACCATACACGCATGTTTTTGGTGCATACGATTCAACAAATTGCAATGTGTAAATTCCAGCCCTTTTCATTGTTTCATAGCAGGGTTTTTGAACTCCTAACAAGCGTACTCTTTTTCTTCCATTTTTCAAGAAAGAAAGATAAGTTTTGGTGCACTTCCCCCCCCAAAAAAAAGAAGTCATGAAACTTGAAACGTGTCGAATTTACTTTGCATTGAGGTTTTGTTTTATTTCATCGAACTCCAAATTTGATTTTAAATTATGGCGTCATTTTCTTGTTACGGAATGGGCTTCTTCTATTCTTTTAGGTTTAGGATCTACTCCGGGTAAAGATCGACCTACCAAACCTCGATTGATATATCTATGATATATATATACTCAGGTTTGGAATCATTTCTACGGTCTAATCAATAGGAATCTTTTATGTTATGATACAAAGGGGAATTTTACATATTCCTATTTGACCAATTGGGTATTTTATGAGCGGAGTCTGGATCCTTCATTTTAGTGGTCTAACCAAACCAACCATAAATTATTCCATTTGATTGAAAATAGAATTGACAATAGAAATATGAATCTCCCAATTGAAATTATTTGCTTTGAGTTCAAACTTTCAATTCTTGATCAGTCACTCAACCTTTTTAGGGAGAAAGAGAGAATATCTTGATGGGGCAAGAGCATGGGGAAATCCCATAGGACCCATTCTGTATGCCAAGTCGCACTAGATGTCCACCCATGTTGCCTCTTCGTCTTCAGGAATCAGAAAAGGGACTTTTGGAATACCAACGGGCATTAGACGAAAGCTCGAGAGCTTGTCTCTTCACTTTATATGCGAAAGCGTAGTGGCTCGGATTTTCCTTTTTTCCATAGATTGAAAAGTTCATAGAATAAGACCGAGCAGTGGCCCATAGAAAATAGAACCAGACCAATGCTGCATTGCGGATTGATACTTATCGGGTATAGAATAGATCTGTTTCTATTTGTTCCTACAAACAGAATTGGTCCGTTATTCCCAAGGGAATGGACTCAATATTTATCCATGCTTTGAGATAATCCATTGAAAGGGGAAAGTCCCTAGCTCCCAATGCGAGAAAGTTACATAGTGTCTATTTTTCTTTGAGAAAGAGGTCTTTCCATGGGTTTGCCTTGGTATCGTGTTCATACTGTCGTATTGAATGATCCCGGTCGGTTGCTTTCTGTCCATATAATGCATACTGCTCTAGTTTCGGGTTGGGCCGGGTCGATGGCCTTATACGAATTAGCAGTTTTTGATCCCTCTGATCCCGTTCTTGATCCGATGTGGAGACAGGGTATGTTCGTTATCCCATTCATGACTCGTTTAGGAATAACCAATTCGTGGGGGGGTTGGAGTATCGCAGGAGGTACTATAACGAATCCGGGTATTTGGAGTTATGAAGGTGTGGCCGGGGCACATATTGTATTTTCTGGTTTGTGCTTCTTGGCCGCTATCTGGCATTGGGTGTATTGGGATCTAGAAATATTCTGTGATGAGCGTACAGGAAAACCTTCTTTGGATTTGCCCAAGATCTTTGGAATTCATTTATTTCTCTCAGGGCTAGCTTGCTTTGGGTTTGGGGCATTTCATGTAACAGGTTTGTATGGTCCTGGAATATGGGTGTCCGATCCGTATGGACTCACGGGAAAAGTACAATCTGTAAATCCTGCGTGGGGTGTCGAAGGTTTTGATCCTTTTGTTCCAGGAGGAATAGCCTCTCATCATATTGCAGCAGGGACATTGGGTATATTGGCGGGCCTATTCCATCTTAGTGTCCGTCCGCCCCAACGTTTATACAAAGGATTACGTATGGGTAATATTGAAACTGTACTTTCTAGTAGTATCGCTGCTGTCTTTTTTGCAGCTTTTGTTGTTGCTGGAACTATGTGGTATGGTTCCTCAACGACCCCGATCGAATTATTTGGTCCCACCCGGTATCAATGGGATCAAGGATACTTCCAGCAAGAAATATATCGAAGAGTTGGCGCTAGCCTAACCGAAAATCAGAGTTTCTCAGAAGCTTGGTCTAAAATTCCAGAAAAATTAGCTTTTTATGATTACATCGGAAATAATCCAGCTAAAGGGGGATTATTCAGAGCGGGCTCAATGGACAATGGGGATGGAATAGCGGTTGGATGGTTAGGACATCCTATCTTTAGAGAAAAAGAAGGCCGCGAGCTTTTTGTACGCCGTATGCCTACTTTTTTTGAAACATTTCCAGTCGTTTTGGTAGACGGAGACGGAATTGTGAGAGCCGACGTTCCTTTTCGAAGGGCAGAGTCGAAGTATAGTGTCGAACAAGTCGGTGTAACTGTTGAGTTCTTTGGTGGTGAACTCAATGGCGTCAGTTATAGCGATCCTGCTACTGTGAAAAAATATGCTAGACGCGCTCAATTGGGTGAAATTTTTGAATTAGATCGTGCTACTTTGAAATCGGATGGTGTTTTTCGTAGCAGTCCCAGGGGTTGGTTTACTTTTGGCCATGCTTCATTTGCTTTACTTTTCTTTTTCGGGCACATTTGGCACGGTGCGAGAACTTTGTTTAGAGATGTTTTTGCCGGCATTGACCCAGATTTGGATGCTCAAGTGGAATTTGGAGCATTCCAAAAACTTGGAGATCCAACTACAAGGAGACAGGTAGTTTGATACAACATTGCTTTGGTTTTTTCTCCTTTATTTGATTTTTTTTGAGTTAATACAGGGTAACAGAGAAACCGTGATTTTTGGATCACCGACTTTTGACTCTTGCCCTTTCTTTATCTGGGAGATGATCCCACCAAATGAACAGATATGGAAGCTATAATTGTAAACCACGATCGAATCTATGGAAGCATTGGTTTATACATTCCTCTTAGTCTCTACTCTAGGGATTATTTTTTTCGCTATCTTTTTTCGAGAACCACCGAGGGTTCCAATTAAAAATAAAAAGGTGAAATGATTGTGCCTCAATTGAAGTAATGAGCCTCCCCAATACCAATAGGGGAGGCTCATTACTTCAACTAGTCTCCGTGTTCCTCGAATGGGTCTCTTAGTTGTTGCGAGGGTTGCCCAAAGGCGGTATATAAGGCGTACCCGGTAAAACTTACAAGTGAGCCAGAAAGAAAGATGGTGACTAGGGTTGCTGTTTCCATTATTAGATAATTTCAAGACTACAATGGATCTATGATAAGATTGTTTATTTACAACGGAAGGGTATACAAAGTCAACAGATCTCACCAAAACAAAGTATTTATGGCGACACAAACCGTTGAGGGTAGTTCTAGATTTGGTCCAAGACGAACAACAGTAGGGGCTTTATTGAAACCGTTGAATTCGGAATATGGGAAAGTGGCTCCGGGATGGGGAACCACTCCTTTGATGGGTGTCGCAATGGCTTTATTTGCAGTTTTTCTATCTATTCTCTTGGAGATTTATAATTCTTCTGTTTTACTGGACGGAATCTCAATGAATTAGATCTATACCATAAAAACCAAGAAGTCTTCATTTTTCAACCCCAAATAACTAGGCTTAGGTAGGCCCCTTTTTTTTTAGGGGCCTCAAGTCTCAAATCCGTAATCCTATACTCGAATCAAGGAAACAACACTTATCTATTCTGTATACATTTTAGAAATATAGAGGGCACTTTTGCTACAGAGAATACTAGGCTTAGTCCATAAAAGAATCTTCGGTGTCAGATCCTGCCTCCAGAGAAGAATGGTCCGCTTCGTATCCTTGCGCCATAGAAGAATGGTCAGCGTCGTATCCTTCCTCTATAGAAGAATCTTCTGTGTTGGAGCTTTCCTCCATGGAAGAATGGTCAGACTCGTATCTTTCTTCCAGCGAAGAATTGTTTATCTCGAGAGTTTGCATAATTGGAATCGTAGCCAGGCCAGTCGGCAAATATCTCGATTTACTACCACTATACCGGATGGTTCCTAGAATCGCAGCCAGGATAGCAGCTGTTTTTATCAGGTTTCCTAACCGTTTTGTTATCTCCTTCATTGAGTTATTACTATATATATCTAGTGGTAGGGTAGTTCGCCTGTGGAATTCCTTTGTTTCTGGATTTCCGGAATATGAGTGTGTGACTTGGAAACATTGATCCTATTGATAGTATAGAGAATGGTCTGTCATCTCGAGAGAGATGGTTCCACCTCGTCTGATATTCATTAGAATATCTGGAGCACGGAATCCATAGAATAGATCAAGAAACATTAGCACTATGATTCATACCTAACTATTCAGACCTCGTGACCGCACTAAAAAATGCAATCAATATAATATAGTTAGAATCCGAGATCGAAGGATTTTTCTTCCTTCAAATGGTTATTTTAACCAAAGGACAAATGTTTCTCTGGATTTTAAGTCATTACATCGATTCTAAGTGATGATCAAATGGTTCTTACTCAAGGAACCTTTGAGCTTAGCTTGGGGCTTTATTGACTCATCGTGGTTCTAGTATGAATCTGAGGTTTCAATCGATTTTGTAGGGTCTCAACAAGAGAATTCCTATAAAAAAAAGAAAATCCACACTCTAAAAAAAAAAGAAAACTACAAATAAAAAGAAAGAAAATAGGGCAAGAGAAGATTCAAGAGGCCTGTAAACGATCAACATAAATAATACGAATGAGCCGGCTTGATATTTTGGCATTAGCATCAGAACAAAGAAGCGCTTCGGGGTTTTTGGTCCTTCGTATCTTCCGAGAAGATAGAATTTCCGACCAAACAAACTAAGAAATTGAAAAAATTTTTATCCGCTACAAACAAAACAGTTTTTAGGTGTTTCCGCTTGAGCTGTACGAGATGA